CCAATTATGGATTTTCTGGGTTCTCTAGGTACTATTGTACCTAAAATAGCGAATTTTTATTCATCTTACCATTTAATAACTCATAATCAGATCTTGTTAAAGAGATTTTTGCTACTTGACAATTCTAAACAGACTTTCCAAGTACTTAAATACGGTTTAATAGATGAAAATAGTAGGATTTATAGTTCCGATCCATGCAGTAACATCATCTTGAATCCATTCCGTTTGAATTGGTGCTTTCTCCGTCACAATAATTGTGAAGAGACATCCACAATAATTAGCCTTGGACAATTTTTTTGTGAAAATGTATGTCTATTCAAATACGGACCGAACATAAACATAAAAAAATCTGGTCAAATTATAATCGTTCACGTTGATTCCTTAGTGATAAGATCAGCAAAGCCCTATTTGGTCACTCTGGGAGCAACTGTTCATGGTCATTATGGTAAAATACTTTATGAAGGAGATAGATTAGTTACATTTATATATGAAAGATCTAGATCTGGTGACATAACGCAGGGTCTTCCAAAAGTGGAACAAGTCTTAGAAGTGCGTTCGATTGATTCCATATCGATGAACCTCGAAAAGAGAGTTAATAGTTGGAACGAATGTATATCAAGAATTCTTGGAAGACCCTGGGGATTCATGATTGGATCTGAGCTAACCATAACCCAAAGTCGTATCTCTTTGGTTAATAGGATTCAAAAGGTTTATCGATCCCAGGGGGTACAGATCCATAATAGACATATAGAAATTATTGTACGTCAAGTAACATCAAGAGTGTTGGTTTCAGAAGATGGAATGTCTAATGTTTTTTCACCTGGAGAATTAATCGGATTATTGCGAGCAGAACGCGCGGGACGTGCTTTAGACGAAGCGATTTGTTATCGGGCAATCTTATTGGGAATAACGAGGGCATCTCTGAATACTCAAAGTTTCATATCCGAAGCGAGTTTTCAAGAAACTACTCGGGTTTTAGCAAAAGCTGCTCTACGAGGGCGTATTGATTGGTTGAAAGGACTGAAAGAGAACGTTGTTCTGGGGGGGATTATACCTGTTGGTACCGGATTCCAAAAATTAGTGCATCGTTCAAGACAAGACAAGAACATTCATTTGGAAATTAAAAAGAATAATCTATTCGACTTAGAGATGAGAGATATTTTGTTACACCATAGAGAATTATTTTGTTCTTGCATCCAAGACAATTAATTTATATGAGACATCAGAACAATCATTTACGAATTCCTAAGGGTTGATTCATTTTTTTTACCCTTTTTTTTGAATTTCACTATTTATTTTATTTTATCTGGTCCGATCATTGATTTTGTAAAAAAAAAATAAGTAATAAAAAGAAATTAATGTAATGGTTTGAACCGCGTATTGACGGTCAATCCCCGTTAGAAGGTTCCTTTGGAACAATCATTATTTTTTTTAGGGTATCTTATCTCTTTGCAAAAAACAAAGAGGGAATGTGGGGGAAAGTGAAAAGAAGATATTGGAACATCAATTTGCCGGAGATGATGGAAGCAGGAGTTCATTTTGGTCATGGTACTAAGAAATGGAATCCTAGAATGGCCCCTTACATCTCCGCAAAACGTAAAGGAATTCATATTACAAATCTTACTATAACTGCTCGTTTTTTATCAGAAGCCTGTGATTTAGTTTTTGATGCAGCAAGTAGGGGAAAAAGCTTTTTAATCGTTGGTACCAAAAATAAAGTAGCGGATTCAGTAGCATCGGCCGCAATAAGGGCTCGGTGTCATTATGTTAATAAAAAATGGCTTGGCGGTATGTTAACGAATTGGTCCACTACGGAAACGAGACTTCATAAGTTCAGGGACTTAAGAGCAGAACAAAACATGGGGAAACTGAACCGTCTCCCCAAAAGAGATGCAGCGATGTTGAAGAGAAAATTATCTGCCCTGCAATCATATCTGGGTGGGATCAAATATATGACGGGTTTGCCCGATATTGTGATCATCGTTGATCAGGAAAAAGAATATATGGCTCTTCAAGAATGTGCCATTTTGGGGATTCCAACAATTTGTTTAATCGATACAAATTGTAACCCAGATCTTGCAGATATTTCGATTCCAGCCAACGATGATGCTATAGCTTCAATCCGATTGATTCTTAACAAATTAGTATTTGCTATTTGCGAGGGTCGTTATAGCTATATGGGAAATCGTTGATTATTATTAAAAATAAAAAATAATCAAATTGCTTAATTATTTGATTTGGGAATTCCATAGATTTATTGGATCGGTTACTATTCCTGAATTTTTTAAAAGAGATAAATAAAAAAAAGTACTTGGGATATTGATCTTATGTGATTACTTGGAAATAATCGATTTATTATTAAAGTAGGTGAGTTCATAAAGAGATGGTTGAATCAAAATAATTCTTTTTTTTTGAAGTTCAATTTCTATCAGAGGACAATATGAATGTTATACCGTGTTCCATTAAAACACTCAAAGGATTATATGATATATCGGGTGTAGAAGTAGGCCAACATTTATATTGGCAAATAGGGGCTTTACAAATACATGCCCAAGTACTTATCACTTCTTGGGTCGTAATTGCTATCTTATTAGGTTCAGTCATCATAGCTGTTCGGAATCCACAAACCATTCCGAGCGGTGGTCAGAATTTCTTCGAATATGTCCTTGAATTTATTCGAGATTTGAGCAAAGCCCAAATTGGAGAAGAATATGGTCCTTGGGTTCCCTTTATTGGAACCATGTTCCTATTTATTTTTGTTTCTAACTGGTCAGGTGCTCTTTTACCTTGGAAAATCATACAGTTACCTCACGGGGAGTTAGCTGCGCCCACGAATGATATAAATACTACTGTTGCTTTAGCTTTACCCACGTCAGTAGCATATTTTTATGCAGGTCTTACCAAAAAAGGATTGGGTTATTTCAAAAAATACATTCAACCAACTCCAATTCTTTTACCAATAAATATCCTAGAAGATTTCACAAAACCTTTATCTCTTAGTTTTCGACTTTTCGGGAATATATTGGCTGATGAATTAGTAGTTGTTGTTCTTGTTTCTTTAGTACCTTCATTAGTTCCTATACCCGTTATGTTTCTTGGCTTATTTACAAGTGGTATTCAAGCTCTTATTTTTGCAACTTTAGCTGCGGCTTATATAGGCGAATCCATGGAAGGTCATCATTAACTAGTCTTCAAAATCGTTTTTTCTTTTAAATTGATTCCAATTCATACATGGCTCAAGAGAATCCAATCCGTTGGGGAACATAATAGATACTGATACAAATATATATCATAGTATATTTGGTCTAAAATCAATCGTACGAGGAAAGATGGGCTATATTACGGAATCAAAAAAGGATGACTTAGGAAGGTCAAATTAGATATATGTAATGTCTATAAGTCCAGTCCATGTGTATCTTTTAAAAATGATTCTAGAATACCATTCAATATGAAATGCGGACAGGATAGTACACGTTATGGAAGAAACAAATGTATATGTGATATTAGATATTCATTAGTTATATAGGATTATCCCTATAGATTATTCCTATCTAAAATCTATTTTATTTACAATTTACAGTCCACTGTATTTATATGTAGATGGATTTCAATACTATTTTCTTCTCTTTCGTCTGTGACTATGCATGGATTGAATGAAAAAACAAAACAGATGAATTCGGGAATGGAATAGAGTAAAGAACAAAGAATTGATGAAAGAATGGTTCGAAAGAAATGCAATAACTAGAGCTGTGTGCACATCGATTTACAAAAAGCCCATTGGGGGTAGAAAGTAAAAAAAACAAGATATCGAAGTAGTTCTGACGATTCAGTTGATTCAATAAAATTTGTATTTTAATTCAGAATCTTGAGTTACTTCTCCACCCGATGGATCTTAGTGATAAAATATTAAGTAATAATCCATTGGTTGATTGTATCATTAACCATTTCTTTTTTTTAGTGCGAGGAACTTACCCATGAATCCACTGATTTCTGCTGCTTCCGTTATTGCTGCTGGATTGGCTGTAGGGCTTGCTTCTATTGGACCTGGAGTTGGTCAAGGTACTGCTGCAGGTCAAGCCGTAGAAGGTATTGCGAGGCAACCAGAAGCAGAGGGTAAAATACGAGGTACTTTATTGCTTAGTCTAGCTTTTATGGAAGCTTTAACAATTTACGGGCTGGTCGTGGCATTGGCGCTTTTATTTGCGAATCCTTTTGTTTAATGTAATCCTAGAAATGTAAAAAAGTATCTTACATACTTTTTTTTTTATTTATTAGAAAACGTTTCAATTTCAATTCAATTTCACTAAAGGAGATATTTCGCAATTGACATGAAACCTAAAACCTAATCTAATAATATCTTATTGGAAACTTCAATAAAAAATAATAAAAAAAAGAAAGAAATCGATTACAAAAAGACAAGTGAGGTGATATAAAAAGAATTCTGGTTCTTTGTTAGTCCTATCTATATGAAGAGAGCATATGAAAAATGTAACCGATTCTTTTGTTTACTTGGTAGGGCACTATCCATTCGCCGGAAGTTTCGCATTTAATACCGATATTTTAGCAACAAATCCAATAAATCTGAGTATAGTGCTTGGTGTATTGATTTTTTTTGGAAAGGGAGTGTGTGCGAGTTGTTTATTTCAAGAATAGGTTGGATCCAACCGGCGGTACTTTCTTTCTGTTCTTTTATTTATTAATAGGATAAAAAATAGGAAAGAAAGATGTACGATCTCGACGAATTACTTCTGAATAAATGAAATTCAATAATCATATATATGTAAGAACCATAGCATTTCGTGACTCATTGGTAAATCAACTTTGATTTTCTATCAACCAATAATGTGAGACCATTAAGATGGTTAAAACTAAACTGTTTGAAGTCCAAGCATAACATAGGTATTCTTTCTACCACTATGTTAGTATCGAAATGACTTAAAAATGAATAGAATAATTAGTTATTTATCCGATATAAGACACTCATATCGATAAAACGATTT